ACAATATGCTGATGTCTCTAGTAAACCAAAGTCATCGTCGAATAGCTATTTTGCTTCAATTTCTTTTTTGAGAAAAAAAATGAAAGATTTAGTTACGATTAGAAATTGACTTTCTATCTTCAGCCATGGATCCCTTACTCATACTTATTCAATTGGAAGTCTTGGTCCAATTCAAAAATTCTGTTTCGCAATTTCATAATCCAACTTTGAAATTTATAAGTGACTCATGGATACAAATCACGAGAATGCGTATTTTTTCTCGACTTTCTCATTGAGAGGTAAAGGATTCAATCCTTTTAAGAAATAAAGTTTTTGATGGGAATATGAATAAACCCGAAAGACCCTTTAACTATTAAAAGGTTAATAGAACGAATCACACTTTTACCACTAAACTATACCCGCTACAATATCATTATTGTATACAAATGGACCTTTTGTCCAACAAGGTAATTGAGCATGATCAAGATAGGATCATCAAAGAATCATTAAAATGAGAGTGTTGAACTTTGGGAGTTCTAAATTGAATGAGATTCGGAAAAGAGGCTTCATTTAATTTAATAATTTAAATGAAATAACTAAAACCTTTTGCTGAAGAAGATAGATACCGATCAAAAAAACACTCAAATTCTAACAGAAAAATCCATTGTGAAAGAATCAAAAGTTTCTTTTTTAGTTCGGAAAATGAAAATGAAATATAACAAGAAAAAGCATGTAAAAAATCTTTCTTCTTTTTGTTGTTGCTTAAATCTAAAATATAAAATTATTATATAATAATATAAAACAAAACAAGTCTTTTTGTTTTCAAATCAGATAAATCATTATTTATCTATACTTCGTTGGAACAAAAAAAAAGGCCCGGCCTGGTCAGTACTTAGCCGGGCCATCAGAATAAGAAGGGCCTTTCAAACAAAACAAAGAGGTCTTCCTTATTTTTCTTTAGTTCGATTGTTGGCACGCCCCTCTTTTAGATACAGGAAATTCCTTATTTGTGGATCTCTCTCTATATATAATAGAATAGAGAAAGAAGAGTAGAGAAAGAAAGATTCCTTATATTATGTATAATATAGTAATTATCTTTTTCAATTGGGAGAGATGGCTGAGTGGACTAAAGCGTCGGATTGCTAATCCGTTGTACGAGTTATTCGTACCGAGGGTTCGAATCCCTCTCTTTCCGTTTCTGTTGATGACTTGATTTATTTATTTAATTTTCCTATTTTAAAAGTATGAGTTAAACGCGTGGAATAGATAAAATCCTAAGAAAATAGGAAAATTAACCAAGAAAAACCCTTTGGATTTTATTCTTCACGTCCAGGATTACGTCCCGGATCATTAGATAAGAATCCAAAGATAAAGAGAGAAACAAAAAATATCACTACGGTATAAACGAAGAGTTTCAGAGTAAGCATTACACAATCTCCAAGATTATTTTTTGGAAAAAAAAGAGAATAGATCTTCCATTTTTCTACCACATAGACTATTTTGACACCAAGAAATAAGTTTTTCTAGAAATAAAAATGCATTGTCATAAATCCATTTGTTTTTCATTAACAAAAATTTTTGTTTATATCCAAATTAGATATTGTGGGAGACCCTAAATAGGGTTAGGGTCTTTCACTGGAAAAGGGGTTAAAAATGAGGAAATGGGGGTAAGCCGAATTTATGATTTATGGCGACTATCCAAGCCAAGAATTTCAGTGTGCGAATCGAAGGTTCATACTCTCAAACTTATCTGATTATATCAATTGTTAGGATTTTTTATCGAAGAAATCATGCATTTTCTAGGATATTATTAGTAAGGATCTTATCGAAAACTTACAGCAGCTTGCCAAACAAAAGCTAAGAGAAAAAAAAACAGAGGTATGACTGGCATAACATCTACGATTGGATTCAAAAAAGCATAGGCTTCGGGCAATTTGCCGAAGAAAAAACTACTCGAATAAAGGGCAGAATTAATACAGATCAAACTAACGATATTAAGCATAACAGACATTTTGTTCTTGGAGATAATTGCATTTTGATTGAGTTTTTGATATAAGGAACAAGGAAGAAAGTAAGTAAGGTAGACAAAAAATCCTTCTTTTTCTTTGAACCCACCCAACCAAAAATCCTCCAATTCTCAAAGGAGAATAGAAGAAATCATACTTTCATACAATATCTTAATTGAATTCTATGTAATGATCAATAAATTAAATTGAATTCTATATCTATATGTATCAAAATCCCAGTATCAATCTATTATATAAATATTTGGACTGCAGTTGACAAACAACCAGTAACAATATTATTGTTTCTTCGTGTAGATTATAAATTCAAATGGGGCGTGGCCAAGTGGTAAGGCAACGGGTTTTGGTCCCGCTATTCGGAGGTTCGAATCCTTCCGTCCCAGCGCATATCCATTTTTTTATGCTACATTATTCCCATAGAAAGAGTGAGAGTGGGGGGGTGGATATGAATGAATCCATATTCATTTTAACTAATATGTGTCTCTTCGAATCTCATTAAAAAGAAAGTTCCATAACAATAACATATTTATATATGTTATGGAGCCGGTGTTTTTTCTTTGAATCTGATTTTATTTAGGTATTTCGTGTTTGACTCTAATCAAAGATTGGAAATCTATGTAACGATTGAGGGAGAGGGGATTTATCCTATCCCTTTATATTTTATTTTATGCACTTTATGACAAGAGTCGATAATAATATTATGCAACCCCATGTTAAAGTTAAACAAAATACATATTTATCATATAATGATATAAAATGAGAAAATGTTTAGCTTATATGGTATATATCGTTCTATTCCAATGACAATAAATTTTTGATTTTTGTGAAAAAGATTTGTAATCCTTAAAATGATATATAACAGTGACAACTCGTCAGTCTATCTGAGAGATACGAAAACCCTTCCCTATTTTTTTTCGATTTTTATTTTCGTAATTGTGATATGATATCAGATCAAAAGAATAAAGATTCAAATCTTAACTTACATCATTTTTTTATACATCTCATGTAAAAAAAATTAGATTGATTTCTTCTTTTCTTTGATCTATTTATTGATTTCAATTAAAATTTAATCAGTGCTGAGTCAATTAAAAAATAAAAATAGATCCTTCTATGAAGATCGAACGTGATTTTTACTGTTCAATTTTATTAAAATTAAATATGTCTAATAATGATGTCTAAATAGGAAACTTTTTTAATTTCAATTTGAAATTTTTTAAATGTTTTTTCAATGATTCCTTCTAAGTGGAATCTTTGAAAAAGTAGCAAATAGTTTAATCTATCCTATATGAATCATTTGAAAATACAGATTCAAAAAGTTATTCGTTTATATATTTCTATTTCGTTCTAGGATCTATATATTATTTATGTATGTTAAAAATGCCATCTTGCTAAAATTTTTTCAGAAAAACAGTTCTCCCTTATCATATATAGGCGAAAAAGTCTAGATTGTGATGTCTATGGACAGCTAAACCAATGACTATTCATGATTCCATGATTGAATCAATCCCATACTGGTTCCAAATTAGAGGAATGTTATGGTAAAACTTCGTTTGAAACGATGTGGTAGAAAGCAACGTGCGACTTGAAGGACACGATCCATTGTGGATTTTTACATCCATCATTTTCCATTTGTCTAGGAATGAGGGTGCCCTTGACTCGACATTGTTTGTTCTATTACACTTAAACCCTTCATTTTTTTGGGGTTGTAAATAGTCCACGATGGAGCTCGAGTAGAAAGGATTAATTCATTTCTCGGGGGCAAGGATCTAGGGTTAATGCCAATCGATCAATTGGAACAACTTCGTAAATATATCTTCCGTATATAGAAAGAGGAATATAGAAAAAGGATCCAATTGTAGCAAGTTTTCAATTCACAAGAAAAATTTGTTGGAATTTATCAAACCTTTTCGATTATTCGATTATAAAGTGTATCACGCGGGAATCAACAGGCCATGGGATTCTTTGCTAGAAAGCAATCAAAAAGGGTATGTTGCTGCCATTTTGAAAGGATTCAGAAGCACCGAAGTAATGTCTAAACCTAATGATTTAAAATAAGCATAAAGGATCTAAGAACAAGGAAACACCATTTGAATTGTCTCATATAGTATCAATAACTGCATCACACTAAAGAATCCAAATAGAATTTTAAACGAGACAAACAAATGGGGGTAAAGACTACTCATCAATAAATGAAATAGACTAAAGATTTTTCCTTTCAGCTATTTCAGAGTTATCCAACTTGAGTTATGAGTACGAATGGTTTTTCCTTTTCAGGAAGAAAAAAAGACTTAAATAATAGTCGAATTGATTTTATAGGCCCATTTGTCATTTAATTTATTAGAATTGCATACATAGACAAAACTTCGAATCAAATCATTTTTTCTCGAGCCGTACGAGGAGAAAACTTCCTATACGGTTCTAGGGGGGGTATTGTTGATCTACATCTATCCCAATGAGCCGTCTATCGAATCGTTGCAATTGATGTTCGATCCAGAAGAGAAGGAAAAGATCTTAAAAAAGTGGGCTTTTATGATCCAATGAAGAATCAAACTTATTTAAATGTTCCCCTTATTCTATATTTCCTTGAAAAAGGTGCTCAACCCACGGGAACTGTTCAGAATCTTTTAAAAAAAGCGGAAGTTTTTAAGGAACTTTCGTCTAATCAAATGAAATTCAATTAAAGAAATACCAGGGGGGGGAGCAGTTTGTATATAACTTTGTATAATTTTTTTGTACTTATTTTTTTTATTTCCCCCCCTTTTCTGCTGTATTCGTATTTATTTAGGATTGTTTCCGTTAAATTGGATGGTCTAAAATGACAGACAAAACCTCAGTTTATTGATCTACTAAATATAAAATTCGGACATTTCCTTCAATTGTGTGGTTTTTATTGCAGCTCAACTACCCATCAAGGAATCTATTTTGCTTATTCCACTTAGATTCATGAAATACATTATGGACTAAAAAACCCGGAAATTTTTTTCAATTCTTCCTTTTTGATTCTTTCAGTTATCTTTTTTTTATCTAAATTAGATATATAGTGTCAATCCAAGACAATTTTGAATATTATTGCATTGTTAAATTGCAATTCAAAGAATTGAAAAAAAAAAATCAATGCAATTTATTTTTTCCACTGTATTCTTTTCTCAACATTTATATTGACAACAGTGTATCGAACAAATATAATTCATCGTGATAAGCGAACCGGGTCTATTTATTTCCGTCCCATAGGTTTTTACTTTACCTTATTCAAATTCAAACGATGCTTTCTTCGATACAAGAGGTTTTTTTGATTGAATTAAAGGGTAGATAACATAAGAGATACTCTATAAATTTTTTAAATTTGGTATATATATATTTTTTTATCTGAGAATTTCTTGTATTTTCATCTAATCAATTTTTTTTTATGTTTCGAATCCATTATAAAATTTGTTTTTTTATATTTGTTAGCTCAACGGTTTGATTAACTTATATAATATCCTTTCCTTTTGTTTAAATTTAATTGAATTTGATTCTGATTGTATCTATACACTCTTTGTTGAAGATTTTTGTTGAAGGTTGAAGTTTTATTTAATCTATATTTTATTCGGGTTGCTAACTCAACGGTAGAGTACTCGGCTTTTAAGTGCGGCTAGAATCTTTTACACATTTGGATGAAGTGAGGAATTCGTCCATACCATTGGTAAAGTTTGGAAGACCGCGACTGATCCTGCAAGGGAATAAATGGAAAAAAGAGCATGTCGTATCAATGGAGAGTTCTGAGGATATTTCATCCTTATCGGATCGGTATAAAACCTTGTTCGAATTCTTGGAACGAAACAAAATAAAGTAAAGTAGGGTCAAATGAATAAATGGATAGGGGCCCTATGGCTTCAATTAATTATAAAAAAGAAAAAGCAACCAGCTTCTGTTCTTAATTTGAATAATTTCCCGATCTAATTAGACGTTAAAAATAGATTAGTGCCTGATAGGGGAAGGACTTCTCCCCCACGAGTGGATTCTATATTTTTTTAATGAATCCTAACTATTGGCATTCTTGATTTTGGAATGAAGATGCGTGTGTAAAAGAAACAGTATATTGATAAAGAAAGTTTTTTCCGAAATCAAAAGAGCGATTAGGTTGAAAAAATAAAAGATTTCTAGCCATCTTATTATCCTATAATATAGACGAATTAAATGAAATGAATGGAAAAAGGAGAGGGTAGAGAATCTGCTGATAAGTTTACCTATCCCGAGGTATCTATTCTTACTAGAATACCTTGTTTTGACTGTATCGTACTATGTATCATTTGATAACCCCCAAAATCTTCTACTTTTGATTCAAATCGAATTTCAAATGGAGGAAAGCCAAAGATATTTACAGCTAGAGAGATCTCAACAACACGACTTCCTATATCCACTTATCTTTCAGGAATATATTTATGCATTTGCTTATGATCGTGGTTTCAGTAGATCCAGTTTGTCGGAAAATCCGAGTTATAACAATAAATCTAGTTTACTGATTGTGAAACGGTTAATTACTCGAATGTATCAACAGAATCATTTTATTATTTATTATCCTAATGATTCTAATCAAAATACATTTTGGGCGCGCAGAAATAATTTGTATTCTCCAATCATATCAGAGGGTTTTGCTTTTATTGTAGAAATTCCATTTTCTCTAGGATTAATATATTGTCTAGAAGGGAAAAATAAAAAGATAGTCAAATCTCAAAATTTACGATCAATTCATTCAATATTTCCCTTTTTAGAGGACAATTTTTCACATTTAAATTTTGTATTAGATATACTAATACCCCAGCCTGTTCATGTGGAAATCTTGGTTCAAACTCTTCGCTGTCGGGTAAAGGATGCCTCTTCTTTGCATTTATTACGATTCTTTCTCAACGAGTATTGTAATTCGAAGAGTCTTATTACTCCACAGAAAGCCAGTTCCTCTTTTTCAAAAAAAAATAAAAGATTGTTCTTATTTTTATATAATTCTCATCTATGTGAATACGAATCTATTTTCGTCTTTCTACGTACTAAATCTTCTCATTTACGATCAACATCTCTTGGAGTTCTTCTTGAACGAATATATTTTTATGGAAAAATAGAACGTGTTGTGAACATCTTTGTTAAGGTTAAGGATTTTCAGGCGAACCTACGGTTGGTTAAGGAACCTTGCATGCATTATATTAGGTATCAAAGAAAATCCATTCTGGCCTCCAAAGGGACGTCTCTTTTCATGAATAAATGGAAATCTTACCTTGTCGCTTTTTGGCAATGGCATTTTTCGCAGTGGTTTCATCCAAGAAGGATTTATATAAATCATATATCCAATCATTCCCTTGAATTTTTGGGCTATCTTTCAAATGTGCGAATGAACCCTTCAGTGGTACGGAGTCAAATTATAGAAAATTCATTTCTAATCAATAATGCTATTAAGAAAGTCGATACCCTTATTCCCATTATTCCTCTGATTGCGGCATTGGCTAAAGCTAAATTTTGTAACGTA